TTCACTCTCAAACTATACGGGCTGTTAGGTAGCTATGAACTCGTATACGAGAACAGTGGCAACAAGAGCTGCAGGTGAACAAGAGAACACCGACGCTCTGGCACCACAAGCACTATACTGAGCAGTATACGAGAACAGTGGCAAGGTTTTCCCCCTCTTCTCCTTCCACGCAAAATTCGCTCTCGTTGAGAGATGCGGAACAACTACTCTTTGGAAGACAGAGATGAATAGGGCCGTGATACATTCAGGAGGGTAAATAGACGTTCCTTTTCGATGCCCGCCTGAGGACGACCTATGTGACTCATTATCCATTCCGAGGCTGAACGAAGAATAAATAAAGACGTTCTCACTAGTGAAGCAGCGGCTGAAGGCAAAAGCATGCATGGGTTAACCAAAGCCTAAGATTCTTCCCCGCTTCCTTCTTCCACGTCGTCGAGTGGATCTGGCCCTCTCGATTAAGGCAAGGACGAGCCCTATTAACAACATAACAACAACCTGGTCTCTAACCAACCAGCTCTTTCAGTTCTGTCTAAGCCCACCTTCTCTATTGAACGCGTGAACCCTTCTTTTCTTAATGTACCAAATCGGAACTGAACTGGAGTACATCGTGGTAGGCTTAGTAGGGCTCGAACCTACAATATCGCCGTTATGAGCGGTACGTTTCAACCAATTTTTCCCGGGGCGCCTATCTTTGGTACGGGATTCTACATGCAATTCACTTGCTTGTTTCGGTGCTGTTCCGTTCGTTCCCTCACCTCACTCAGAACAACGAACAACCGAATGCGGTCTTTCGTCTTTCATTGATCTGCCACGTTGCAGCAGTACACTCACCGGTACATCCCTTTGGGTTGTTTTAGCACCAACATCAAGCGGGAGCCGTCAGCAGCCCATCTTTACCAAAGCAGCGTGGGGAGCGTGCATGACGACGGTTGCGAAGCAACAGAAGTTGTTTGTTCTTATTCAATCGAGAAGCTCCTTTGGGACTCAAACCGGGCATAGTCTAGCCTTTGTTAGAGATCCAAGACTGTCAAATGCAACATGAGTTGCAAGGTGCTGATTCAGTCAAGAAAGCATCACTCAAGCTAGGAAAGGAAGCCGCTTTCAAGTCGGGAAGAAATGCAATTCTAGCAAAGTGAGCGCCTCGCGCGACGTAACGCTCCGCTCGTAGCTTTTTGGCTGGCTCGCCCTATAGAATGAATAAGGAGAGGAATTTAGGCTTTTTTGTTCTTTCCTCCTTCTAAACGCTCTGTCTTTGTTTTAAAGCTTAGCCAGTTCCTGTAGCGGTAGGTCGGCTTAGATAGAATCTGGTACAGGTTCGGTAGGCGGGAAAGGAAGAAAGGAAAAATAATAAAATCCACTTGTTCAGTTAAGTTTTGGTTAGCGGGCGCAGTTGAACTTGAATCATAGCCAGAGCCAGTACAACTCAATCAAAGCGGGAGCCGAGACAACTACTGCTCGCTAGAGCGCCGATACAGAGAAGGCTTCAGTATAAAGCTATATAGGGCTGGAAGAATCCCTTTATATTATATTAAATTAAAAGAATATAATATAATTTATTAAAATAAAGTCTTCACTAGTTTATACATCAATTATAATAAATTATGCTTCATTTTCGTTTTATTTTTAAATTTTTAACTATTTTTGACTGAAAGATATTTCACCTTTAGGTAAGAATGCTATCTTTCAATTGAAAGCATTATATAAAAAAATTTTTATATAATGCTATCTTTCTCAAATTGAACTATTTATATTTATATATAATATAATATAATATAATATAATATAATATAATATAATATAATATAATATAATATAATATAATATAATATATAATAATATAATATATAATAATATAATATATAATAATATAATATAATATAATATATAATAATATAATATAATATAATATATAATAATATAATATATAATAATATAATATAATATAATATAATATATAATAATATAATATAATATAATATAATATAATATAATATAATATAATATAATATAATAATAATATAATATATATTATTATTATAAAGAGAGCACTTTCTTTGTGTTTTTTCATTCGTTTTTCGTTTTTGAAATGTGTGGAATTTCACCTAGTTTGAACTACTTTGACTTGAAAGAGATTTCCAATTTTGAACTACTTTTATTTGATTTGAATTCTCAGGCGAGCTACGAAGACTTGAGCCTTCTTGAAATGTGTTGAATTCTCCAAATCTTTTAGCGTTTTATTTGAATTCTCCTCAGATTTTCATTTTTCACTCTTTTTGACTTTCATTCTCAAAATTGGGATAACTCAAATCTGACCGAGGATCCTATTCTAATCTAATCTTTTAAATCTTATTTCATATTGAAAATGCTATCTTTCAGAGCGTTTTAGTTTCATTCTCCCTTCACCTTAAATATTCACTAAAGGTCAGAATGCTATCTTTCATTTTCGTTTTAGTTTCATTATCCTCAAATTTCAGGTGAGAATGGGATCCTTCCACTTGAACCGATTTTCAGGTTTCATACCCTCCTCCTCATTTTTATTCCTGCATGAATCTTTCAAACTTCTCGTCCACTTCCAGGAAATGTTCGCAACTGATGCTTTTTATCTCTGAGTATATTCATTGGTTGGTTGTTTCCGATGTTGAAACATGGCTTATTATAATCGTCTGTTACATGAATACTTTCAGAATAAATAGTTGGCTATGCCATAGTATCTGACATACGTTGAAGGACCAGATCAATAGACCAGCTCACCGAAGAAAGATGGGTTCTCAGTTGTATCCTTTGTCTTTGGGTCACAAGAAAGGAAGGTTAGCAGAGACCGAAGCGGCAAAGCGTGCGTTGCAGTTTCTTCAGCCTGACTTGTTTGAAGAGGGGAATGCTGTGCTGTTCGGACTCTTCCACAGACTGTGGGTGCACAAACCTCAGTCTCTGTTCATAGTCCGTAGGTTCCCGGAACCACCATCAGTTCAGAACCTGCTTCGTTTATGGTTCAGACAGAACGAAGGAGGAGGAGGAAGTGCTTGATAGGAGAATGTCTTATATTTATTTGCCTATGGTTCTACCTTGGAAGTCCATTCTTAAGGAATTGGCCGACCAAATGAATATATAAATAAATATATATATATTTATTTATATTATATATTTATATATATATATATATATATATATATGTCAAGGAATTTTTCCTAGGATCTTACTAGGTTCCATAGCACAGTTTCCTATGGAAATTTCCGGAGGACGTCAGCAAAACGGACTGCTTTGCTTTAATATTCCTAAGGCAGCACGACGTCTGGTTCTGTATGGCTGATTAGTAATGCCGGCAGTGATGATTATAACCTATCTATTTTTGGCTAAACGGCCGACGACGGAATTCCGTCGTCTTGTCGTTGTTAGTAATTGTTAAAGCCTTTCCCTTACTTACCACTTCCTTTGTCACTTTTTTCAAATATTGAACAAGACCCAAAGATTTTTAGTTCCTGTTCCGAAACCAACCGTTCTTTCTTATTTCATCCACCTCTATCCGAGAACGATTCTTTTTCCCGTCGTAAACACACTGAATTTCCCGGCATTCATTACCCATTACTTCCATGAAGATCCCATACTACTTTTAAGGACTCCTCAATCATTCTTCGTAACCCTTCATTAAGAGATGTGACCACCCGCATGCGTCGTATCCTTTCGCACGTGCGACGCCGATTCTATCTTATGACGAGAGATGCTTTAGAATAGAAGCATCTTTTTGAAAGAGAGGTAAACGAGTTGCAAGAAGGAAGAGAATGAGGAGGAAATTGATCTTTCTTGGCAATTCTATCATGGCACCGAGGAATAGAGCGCGGACTACCTCCTCGACGCCTATCCGAGAGCGAATATCCATTTATTTTTCCCTTCCTATGTTTATCTGAAGACGATGTGGCAAGAGGTTCAGTCCGAAGAATTGGAGCAGACTCGTCCGTAATTGAAGGCTAAGATCTTTCAGTGCGTCGAATTTCCGGAAGTGTCTAAAGACATTCATACATTGAATCTTGCAGTCGAAGCGAAAAACTGATGATCGGAACAGGTTATAAAAAATACGGCTACGGCGTATGATCAGGATGATTTTCGGAACTCCGGCCGACTTGATGTCAGAGCACGGTTTCAAAGGCCTCAGAAGAATAAATTAGGCCGCAGTGCATTTCTTCCTTCAGTCTATGTATGAAGAAGCCTATCAGGAATTGGAAGAAATGCCGTCACGACAGTATAATGCCGAGCACGCTTTCTTTCTTATATCATATATACTATACTAAAAAAAAACCGGATGGGACCTGAAAGACTCTCCGATTCCTCTCCAGCCACACCCCCAAACATAGATGTGGGAATGCCATCCTCCATATAAGCTTAATACTGGGGTTGAGGAACCTCCTTTTCCCCCACCGGAGAGTCTGAAATTCGACCTCGATGCCTCCACGGACTTCCCCCCCCCCTCTGCCTAAAAAACTGGGTCCGCCGATGAGAACAACAAGAGATAAGCAGATGGTCCACGGACTCTGACTGGCTGCAACATAGTGGACACCTGCTGGCTAGCTGGAATCCCCCTATCTTTGACCAGAATGGATCTCCGCAAGGCCAACCAAGCAAAGGTCGCCACCTTTGGGACTACGCCCTCTTGCGACACCATACCGGGGAGCTCTCCCGTTGAGCAGCCACAGCGCTCTTTGTAGAGAAGTTCCCGGACCTATCCGGCATCCACACTCTTCTGTCATCTCCTGGGAAAAAGGGAATACTATAAGGCCGACCTCTAGGATTCGAACAGCTGGTTCAGCTCTCCACTGAGCCCTGTAATTGGCTTCCAAGACCTCGACCCCTCAGTTCGACAAAGGAAGGGTAGCCTTCTAGCGAGGAAGAAAGACCTGCGCCACCGGACATTGCATACTAGAAGACTGACCTAGCTCCGGTCGGGCTTTTCTCGATAAAGCCCTCCCTACGCTCCCAGAGATGGCATTGAAATGACTTGACCTTGACGCCTCAGGCGCTGGCTGGGCTATCTTGTAGCTTGCCGCCTCAGACGCTGGCGGGGCTACCTTTTGACACTTTAGCCTGCCGCCTCAGGCGCCGGCGGGGCTACCTTATAGCTTGCAGCCTCAGTCGCCGGCAGGGCTAACCTTTCACACTTGAAAACTACGCCTCAGGTGCAGGCAAGGATACGCTATCAGCAGGCGAAGAAGAACAAAGCCTTTTTCCGAGCGGCAACCGAAAAAGCCTACGCTTGCTGCTTGCTGTTCAAGCTCCGCTCGCTGCCTACTCCACGAGTCACCACAGCTTCGCCTACCATTCTTATAAATGAAAATGAAATAGAGAAATAGATAAAGAAGGTTATTTATGCCAAAGATCTTCCCTTCGCGTAGCTCATTGAACCTTCCTCACTCCGTGGCCTGTGCTAAAGAAACGTGTCTTAACTAATTCATTGAACCCTCGAATAAAAGATAGAACCTCACCTTGCGCCTTTTCTTTCTTTTCCTCACCCCTTTCCCATGTCGTGGAAGTGCAGCAGTGCTCCTTCATTCTTGTACCTGAAAGGCTTTTTCTTCCCTTTCTTTTTCCGTAAGTGAAATGTTGAGTCCGTTTGCTGAACCAGTATCACGTCTGCTGGAATTCCCGGAGCGGAGATTCTCCTTTCAATCAGAGAACGTGTGGTGCGGGCTGGGCTTCCACCATGCCTCCCCGCCACGCCACCCAATAGAATCAAAAGAAGCAAGCCTGTGTGCTTCCCCCTCACGGAGCCAAGTTCCAGCTCGACCGACCGCCACTAGAAGGAAGCATTGCATTCTGTTAGCTACTTATAGCATACCTATAGAGAACATCTATCTAGGCAACCCTCTTCTCTATCCTACCTCGCCTGCCATGCAGAGCGGGAGCATTTCAGATTGAATCATCCCTTATCAATAAATATAAATAAAAGAGTCTTAGACTATCCTTTTTCTTGTCCATCCATTCATCGTGCGTGGCCAATTCGGTTCCTTCCATGACTTCTCTTCAATTCTGAAACCTGGCCAAGAATGTCTGGCTATTCTAGAGGTAGCTAACACGTAATGGATCCCCCTCTCAAACTAGCAGTTCGTTGATTGGTAATATCATTTAAAAAAATGATTTGAAATTCTTCAGGTATTGACTGGAGAACTGGACCGGCTAGCCAGGACCGAAAGAGCCAGCTGTTGTAGATGAAGGCTTCTATAGCAAGATCAGGTTGTTTGAGTTCTGGGGTGGACCTATCTTATCTAACCGAGCGATAGGGCTCCGTAAAGTGGTACGAATGTGACGATTCATTCGATTGGGAGCTTCAATGCCTTTCGAAACCCTCCTCCTCATTTAGATTCCTGCTCCTGCATCGGGAGTTAGGAGTCTCAGTCCGTCCCTGTATTACTCAAAAGGAAGTCTTATTGGACCCCTTCGGGAATTCATTCTTCTTGGCGGCTACCCGCAGTCGTTTGGGACCGGGGATTCTACTGAATAAAGGTAAAATCTTTTTATTTTGACTCGCTCCTTCGGCCACCACATTGTTTTGACCAATCCTGACCTAGGTCTTCTTTTCTGGATCGCCCCCGCGGGGAAGCCCATTCAGTTCTGATAGCAACCGTCCCTGTCCCGTTCATAACAAAACACCACTAAACCACACATCTTTGCTTAGCATCCTAAACACCCATGACTCCAAAAAAAAGATTGATAGGATCGCAAAAAACTATAATGAATGAATTCAGTATACTAAAGGAGCTTGCGCTCTTCTCTCAGCCGCCGGCCGGCGAAGGAAGAATCTTTTTGTCTCGTCAAAAAAAAATGTGATAGAATCTCGGAAGCATGAAACTCCTTCCTTGTTTGCGGTGCCCCCCTTTTTTTTGTCGATCCGGGGGAAAGGAAAGAAAGAAGGCTCCTCGCTTTTGTTCAATTATAAATAAAGAACCACTTTGATGGAGATTTGTAGCATCATTCAAGTAAATACAGATTGAGATCGTAGAAACATGAGCTTGTGATATAGCTACACCTAATTCCGGACCGGTTAATGCAAGAACTATAAATAAAGGACCAGGATCTCCTATGAAATAAAAAAGATCATTCATACATAGCATAGTCCAAGCGGACCCACTTAAAATCTTTACTGAACTATGACCGGCCATCATATTAGCAAATAAACGTATTCCTGAGCTTAATGCGCGAAAACAATGAGGGATTAGCTCAAGGAGGACTAAAAAAGGTGCTAACGGCAGTGGGACTCCTGCGGGTAATGAGAAGCTTAAAAAATGAAGCCCATTTATTTGAAATCCCACTATAGTAATGCCAATAAAAATGGGAAATGAGAGACCCAAAGTAATGAGAAAATGACTTGTAACTGTGAAGCTATAAGGTATCATACCCTGGGGATTACGAAATAACGAAAAAGTAGAAGTGACCGAGATGCGAGGGGAAAACTTTTGTTTCACATTTCCGGAAAGACCACCTATTTGTTCGTTTACCGGGTTCGGCACGAAATCATGAATAAGCTCTACCAAGGATTGCCACGCATTTGGTACTGAGTTTCCCCCTCCGTTTTTAGTCAAAAAATGAACCAGAAGTAGGACCAAACTGAGAGTTAGCAGCATAGACAAAGATGGATTTGTGAATGAGAAATAAAAGTTTCCTATATTCATAGGAATCAATGGGAGAATGGCAAATTGCTCAAGTGGGCTGTTCGGCGTCATCGTAAGAAACACTTTTTTAATTTCATCCTTTTTGTTCCGCTTCTTGCTCTCAAAATTCAGAAAGACTTGTCGGAAATCGCCGGTTGGGTTGGTCCAACCAAGAAAGGCATGGGAGTTCTGGGGCGGAAGTGAAAGCATGATAGAGACTACAATTCCATTTCAACGGTGCTGCCGTTTCCAATCTGCATTCCATCTCAGCAGCTCTTTAATGGCTTTCTCATCGAATTTATTTTTGGCCATTCAAATGAAATGAATATATATTAAATAAAAAATATATATAATAATAATTTTATTATTATTATATATATTTATTTATATATATTTATATATAATTAAGATTAAATTATATATATTTATATTTATATATGATAATTGTGATTAATATTAATCTATATATATTTATATTTATATATATATTTATATTAATATATATATATTAATATATTAATATTAAATAATATATATATATATATATAAATATATTATCTTAATATAAAATAATTATCTAAAGTTCTCGTTCAAATCGCTTAAAAAGACGGCATTCTCTGCGCCTTCGCTATCAATCCCCAGACCAACATCAAGTTTATCGATGATAGAGTCTTTGCGCCTTCTATCATATCCTATGTTTGCGAGGTATATAATCTTTCTTTTGATCTCGTCTCGAAGAGCCACGAGGCCCTCTCCAATTTCGTACGGCTCCTCAGGTGGTTGAACTTGGTGAGATCCGGCGACAGACTCACCTTTCCCTGAGCCTCGCCCAGGAGGGCGAGTCTCAATTCCAGATCATAATTATCCTATTCCTCCTTATCCCCGCAAGCTGCGACGACGATGATGGGAAGAATTGGTGGAAGTGAGAATCAAAGCATGTTTTATGGTCTTGAGCGCCTTCCATTCTAATGAGCAAGAATAGAGCCCCCTTCGATCAAGGAATGGATCTTCTCTTAGCTACAGGTGAGAACTACTCTTTGGTTGGGCCAAATGAGAGAAAGAAGAGAGAAAAAGAGATGGATGGTTTTTGGGTGAGTCATGCATTATCTGTACCTGCTCCAAAGAATCTATCTTTGATTCTTCATTCTCAACAGGCAAGAAAACTTTGACCGCATGAACTTTGTTTTGTCAACATTTTCCAAACTTCCTATTGATCTTGATCAGTCCTAGTTTTGTTGAGAGTTCTCTTTCTGGACCGGACCCGTTTTGAGACCATCTCCTGAAAGACCTGCTTCTCCTGTGGTTTCGGGGCCCCCACTCATTCAATCACTTGCTTGTGATTGCAGCCGTTCCCGGAGAGACGATCAAGTTTACACTCGCTCGACCTGCTGGGCTGAAGGGCTAGCGCACTACGGCTTTTCAGCCAGGGAGAGGAAGCGAAGGGGAGCTCTACGTTTTGAATGATGATCAAGTTTTTGCAATGGTAGCAGCAGCGAAAGCAAAGATTTTCAGCAAGAAGGTGTCGGCCTCTGTGTGGCATTTTTTTTAGGCTCGGACATGCTTTTTCACAATTTAAAAATAGGTTTTTTTTAGGCAGCAGATCGTCTTTTTCCTTCTTATGTTCAGGATATTAATCCGAACTCTTTTTGTACTAGCTGCCAAGAAGGCAAGCATACTTAATTCTTTTTTTAAGCCGAAAATAAGAATATGCTTCTTATCCAGAGGGGCACTCCTAATTCTTCAGTTGTTATCCCTTTTTCCTACGGGTTGGACGGAGTGGAACGAAGGGCCCCGAAGGTGAGCTATCGAATAGCTCAGCTTGAGACTGACGGCCCTTGTTGAGCTCACGGGGGCGGGCCGCCGGCCCTACTATTGGAGCTCAGTACCGGTATCTCAAGCTCCGCTCTTCGCCCTGAGCACTGCACTCACGGCCGCCGCCCCTTCATATATTCTATGAAAGCGTAAACCGCTTACTCACAGAGTCAGATGCTGTCTCATTCGTAGACTCATTCTTTCGTTCGCTCCTGCTCATTGGATTGAGGATAAGATAATCATTTATTTTTAACTTTATGTAGTAATTAAATCCAGTTCATTTCATTATAACAGGGATGACCCTAATCCGGAATATGAACCGTAGAAAAAGAGACCCTCCAATCACAAGAATCAAAGTGACAGTACCTATCAGCTTTTTTAGGGATCCTTCTAGCTTTTTTGGGGCTACTCTCCTGAACATTTAAAAGTAGTCATGCCGAACAGTCATAGATCTTTCTTTCTGTTCGGATGAGATAAGAAGATTCGAATATCTTATATTATTCTAAACAAAAAAGGAGTCAGAACCGTACGATTCCATTCAAAATTTGCTTCGTTCGGGTGCTCTGTGATTTAGATCAACTTTATCGTTGGATAAACTGCATTGCTGATGCAGAGCTTGCTGATTCAAGTTTGAGCTCTCAAATTATAGGAGTCCCGAAAGGCCCCTCAATGTAGATAGCGGAAAGGAAACAGCGGGATGACTCCCCCCCCCCCCGACGGAGGACGAAAGGCAATCCGCCCTTCTATTAGGTTGTTCCATCTATGGTCATTGGTATCTCCTAAAGAGATCTAGGAAATTCATCGAGTTGCTCCGGATCAAAATGGCCAGTGATTAATGGAACCTCTTGTCGACCCGACTCCTTTGGCTTCCGTCTTCTGGCTTCCGAACGCGCCAAACCTGTGCTGACAAATAACCAACCTACAAGCAAGAAAGAGGGAAGGGTCTGAAAAGGTCAAATCGGCGGACCGAACATAGCTTCTTTGATCATGCCGAGGAAGAAAAGAATGCCGATCGTTAGCGAGAAGAAAAAGCGAGAGCCTCCGCTCTCTCCACAATATCCTACAAGACCTCTCTCGTCAGGGGGCTACCAGCCCTATCTATCAACAAATGATAGAGGATTGGAAGATTCCTTCCCGATTGGAATCTTATATAACAGGGGGGAGAAGGCTAAGTAAGCCAAACTGACGAGAGAGAAAGGCTTCGACTCCTTTTTCGTAGTCCGGTGACGGGCTGACAACCATATAGAAAGTCAATCCTTCTTTTTCCGGTATGCCGCTCCGCAAGCAAGGAGTGCCACGCACGAGCGGAGCGAAAACAAAGCAAGGGGAATTCCTATATTATATGGTAAGCATGCGAAATCCTTTGATTGCGTATTGAATATACATCCATGTCTTTCTTGTTCCACTAGCTAGGACCAAATTATCACATGTCCGTTTCGTTATTACAACCTTCATTCTTGATGTCAAAGACCAGAAGCTACGCGCAAATTCTCATTGGATCTCGGTTGTTCTTAACAGCGATGGCTATTCATTTAAGTTTTCGGGTAGCACCACCTGATCTTCAACAAGGTGGAAATTCTCGTATTCCGTATGTACATGTTCCTGCGGCTCGGATGAGTATACTTGTTTATATCGCAACGGCTATAAACAGTTCCTTGTTCCCATTAACAAAACATCCCCTTTTTCTTCGCTCTTCCGGAACCGGTACAGAAATGGGTGCTTTTTCTACGTTGTTTACCTTAGTGACTGGGGGGTTTCGGGGAAGACCTATGTGGGGTACCTTTCGGGTGTGGGATGCTCGTTTAACCTCTGTATTCATCTCGTTCCTTATTTACCTGGGTGCACTGCGTTTTCAAAAGCTTCCTGTCGAACCGGCTCCTATTTCAATCCGTGCTGGACCGATCGATATACCAATAATCAAGTCTCCAGTCAACTGGTGGAATACATCGCATCAACCTGGGAGCATTAGCCGATCTGGTACATCAATACATGTTCCTATGCCCATTCCAATCTTGTCCAACTTTGCTAACTCCCCCTTCTCCACCCGTATCGTGTTCGTTCTGGAAACACGTCTTCTTATTCCATCTTTTCCCGAATCTCCTTTAACGTTAACGGAAGAAATAGAAGCTCGAGAAGGAGTACCAAAACCTAGTTCACTCGCTGAGAAAGCATCCATGGCTGAATGGTTAAAGCGCCCAACTCAACATTGGCAAATTCGTAGGTTCAATTCCTGCTGGATGCACTTTGTTCAGTTCAATCGGGTCCCAACCAAGTAGTACTTTATTCTATTCTGGACCTGCCTGCGTCCAGGTACGAGACCAAGCAGGAGTTTCAAATCCATTCCCTGCACCCCTAGCCTACCCGCTTCGCGAAGACCGAGCCAAATCAAACCGATCTATCATGATCTCCTTCTCAGCTCGTCCTCCCGATGATGAGGCAAGCAGCTGCTGTTGGGCTTCTTCCATGCGCCCAACCGTTCCTAGCTTCTCGATGACAGGGTCTTTCCCCCCAAAGAATCCCTGTCCCGTTCCGGTACAGATGTTTCAAGCCTGAAAATGATGAGCCCGCCCTTGCGGCAAATTCTCTCTGCCTTCGGGTAAGCTTCAATAAGTTCTGGATCAATGTATGAAACTGGTTCATGGGATCAACCGTGTCAACTGCTGAATTAATGGGCGGTTCATCCACAGGATTTTGACCTAAATCTCGATTTCGGTTGGTGGATATGAACCTTTTTTTTCTCCCTCGGCGGAATAGGCAAATGAAAGCAGTACCAATATTCCATCGGTTATATAAAAATTTAAACCGCTCCACCTGGCTTTGAGGCATGCCTTTATCCCGGCTCCTATGGTTGGCGTAGAAAGAAACCACGAAAAGGTAAAGAGAATCCGCTGCCGGTTATGCTGCTTTCCCCCACTCCGATGCTGCTGACTGTGATGCTGCGTCCTTCTTCTTTTTAAGGAAAACTGGATCTTCATCAGCACTTGGATCTGCCGCCTCTGTGCGTTTTTAAGGGTTCGATTGAGTGCCTCAATTGAACTTGTTTTTGCTCAAATT